TGCATATATTTTGATATTGAAAATGAAATTTTTGAGATTGATAATAATCATTCTTTTCTAAGTGAACCAGAAAATTGTTTTTCTAGTTATTATAATTCTAGTTATCTGAATAATGTAGCGAAGAATGACGATCCTCGCTATGATCGTTACGTGTATGATACTAAATATAGTTGGAAAAATCATGTTAATAGTTGCATTGACAGTTATCTTTGTTATCAAATCTGTATTGATAGCTCAATTTTAACTAGTAGTGAAAATTACAATGACAATTCCATTTATAGTTATATTTGTGGCGAAAATAGTAATGAAAGCGAGAGTTCCAGTACAAGAACTAGTAGGGATGATAGTGATTTAACTATAAGAGAAAGTTCTAATGATTTAGATGTAACTCAAAAATACAGGCATTTGTGGGTTCAATGCGAAAATTGTTATGGATTAAATTATAAGAAATTTTTTAAATCAAAAATGAATATTTGTGAACATTGTGGATGTCATTTGAAAATGAGTAGTTCGGATAGAATCGAACTTTTGCTTGATCCGGGTACTTGGGACCCTATGGATGAAGACATGGCCTCTCTGGATCCTATTGAATTTCATTCGGAGGAAGAACCTTATAAAGATCGTATTGATTCTTATCAAAGAAAGACAGGATTAACTGAAGCTGTTCAAACAGGTACAGGTAAACTAAATGGTATTCCCGTAGCAATTGGGGTTATGGATTTTCAGTTTATGGGGGGTAGTATGGGATCTGTAGTGGGTGAGAAAATAACACGGTTGATCGAGTATGCTACCAATCAATTTTTACCTCTTATTCTAGTGTGTGCTTCCGGCGGCGCACGCATGCAAGAAGGAAGTTTGAGTTTGATGCAAATGGCTAAAATATCTTCTGCTTTATATGATTATCAATCAAATAAAAAGTTATTCTATGTAGCAATCCTTACATCTCCTACTACGGGTGGGGTGACGGCTAGTTTTGGTATGTTGGGGGATATCATTATTGCCGAACCCGATGCCTACATTGCATTTGCTGGTAAAAGAGTAATTGAACAAACATTGAATAAAACAGTACCTGAGGGTTCACAAGTAGCTGAATATTTATTCGATAAGGGCTTATTTGATCCAATCGTACCACGTAATCCTTTAAAAGCAGTTCTGAGTGAATTATTTCAGCTCCATGCTTTCCTTCCTTTGAAAGAAAATGCAATTCAAGTAGAAACGTATAAGCCTTAATTTAATATTTCAAAATTAATTAAATGATTACATTAATTCTACATTTTATTATTTGTTTGGAGGCGACCAAGCAGTTATTTAATTTATAGGAATGAAAGGAAAAGTCTGAAGAATGTATTTTTATTTAGTAACATAAGATTGAATTGTAGAAAAGAATTCTGGGATTTTTTATTATCGTTATTAAATAAAAATGAAAACATTCTAATATACTAGAAAAAATTTAGAATAAATAGATATAGAAAAATAATAAAAAAAATCAAAATAAATAAAATAATAAAGAAGTTAATTATCATACATCTATTTCATATAGAAAGATGAATAAGCCCATTTATTTACACTTTTGATTTCCATTTATTATATACTTATTATATACTTACTATAATACATTATATATTATTGACTCCCTATTATATTTATTCCTTAATATATCGTAGTATATATATTATATACATAATACATAATATACTCTTATATTATATATTTCCTTGTATATATTCAATACTGACTTAAGTATAATTATATATGACGTATAAGAGATCTTTATAACAATAACAGATTAAAATGGTAATATAACAATAATAAAAAAGAGGTATAAATATTAAATCGAGGTAACCATTCTATGACAACAATCAGCAACTTACCCGCTTTTTTTGTGCCTTTAGTGGGCTTAGTATTTCCGGCAATTGGTATGGTTTCTTTATTTCTTTATGTTCAAAAAAACAAAATTTTTTAGATATTATGGGGTTAAATCTTTTTTTTTTTTTCTATTTTTTTTTTAATTAAAGACTTAGGCTTACTTGGAGCATAACACAAATATCTATTTAGTAGAATGGCAGTTTCCCCCGAGCAGAAGTTCGTATGCATAAACATCATATATGAGTAAATGACTTATAGCTTTTTGAAAATAAATTGGTATCGGTAAGATTTCTGAAGCGTAAAGTAACTATATCTACATATCTGGGGATATCTATAAAAAATCATATATAATAGATAGAAAAGGGATGTTATTTTTTAGTTTAACTCTAAGCAATTGATGAATTACTCCTAAAGCTTCACATTCTAATAGTGCTAGTTGATGAGGGTTACTTCGGAAACAAAAAAATTAAAGTCAATTTTATTGGGGTTCCTCCCAATTACAATACAATGCAACTAGATGTAGTATAGTATGAGTTGGCGATCAGACCGGATATGGATAGAACTTATAGCGGGGTCTCGAAAACCGAGTAATTTCTGCTGGGCCTTTATCCTTTTTTTAGGTTCATTAGGGTTTTTATTGGTTGGAACTTATAGTTATCTTGGTAGGTATTTTCTACCGTTATTTCCCTCGCAGCAAATAATTTTTTTTCCACAAGGAATCGTGATGTCTTTCTATGGAATTGCGGGTCTTTTTATTAGTTCCTATTTGTGGTGCACAATTGCGTGGAATGTGGGTAGCGGTTATGATCGATTCGATATAAAAGAAGGAATAGTGTGTATTTTTCGTTGGGGATTTCCTGGAAAAAATCGTCGGATCCTTCTGCGATTCCTTATGAAAGACATTCAATCCATCAGAATGGAAGTTAAAGAGGGTATGTTTTCTCGTCCTATACTTTATATCGAAATCAGAGGCCAGGGGTCCATTCCCTTGACTCGTATCGATGAGAATTTGACTCTACGAGAAATTGAACAGAAAGCCGCTGAATTGGCCTATTTTTTGCGTGTACCAATTGAAGTTTTTTGAAAAAAAAGGAAAAGCTTTCTTATTCTTAACAAAAGGTAAAGAAAAAAGATAACTCAAGAATTCTCTTTCTCTTTTTTCTATAGCATAACTTAACTGAAGGTTCTGCCGAACTCTGATTAGAACAAAAAAAGTAAACGTACATGAAACAACCATAAAACGAAATAGTTTTTGTCCATAAATTCTTTTTTTTTTTTTTATGCATAGTTAAATCGACTGAAATCAATTCATTAACGAAAGAAGTAAGAAATTGAAATAATGGATTCATATATATCAAAGCATTTCGGAATAAAGAATTCCTATTAATTATTCCTGTACTGCGGGTCACCCGCAAGTTTTGTTTAGAAATTTTTTGATATCTTGATAACCGGGGAATTCTTGCGTCTCGAAATGCAAATAATATTGATTAATTTGAATAAAAAATGGCTCTTTCGTGCAGTCCTCCAAAGGAGACAATTGCTTCGAATTTGAGCAATTGATATATATTGAAAGAATAATATATATATAATTAGAGTTTATTTAGTCATTCATGGACATTCTATTTCTGTATTTTTATATTATATATTGTTTTCCTCTATTCTTTCGAAATTCAAGGACCAAACACTGTACTGAATCACAAATAAAAAATAGGGATATAGACTCGAGACTTGTAATGTAATAGAACTGATACTTAATCGAAATATTAGTATCGTATAGAGTCGACGAATGAGCCGAGTTAATTTCAAAATTCACAGACGGGCAAATGGCAAAAAAGAAAGCATTTATTTCCCTTCTATATCTTGCATCTATAGTATTTTTACCTTGGTGGATCGCTCTCTCATTTACATTTAACAAAAGTCTGGAATCTTGGATTAATAATTGGTGGAATACTAGGCCCTCTGAAATTTTTTTGAATGATATTGAAGAAAAGGCTATTCTAAAAAAATTCATAGAATTAGAGGAACTCTCCCTCTTCGACGAAATGATAAAGGAATACCCGGAAGGGCCTTTACATTTACAAAAACTCCATGCTGGAGTCTACAAAGAAACGATACAATTGATCAAGATGCACAATGAGAGTCGTATACATACGATTTTACATTTCTCAACAAATATAATTTCTTTCCTTATTCTAAGTGTTTATTCTATTCTAGGTAATGAAGACCTTATTTTTATTAACTCTTGTCTTCAAGAATTTATATATAATTTAAGCGACACAATAAAAGCTTTTTCTATTCTTTTATTAACTGATTTATGCATAGGATTCCATTCGCCCCATGGTTGGGAACTAATGATTGGCTCTATATACAAAGATTTTGGATTTGATCATAATGATCACATTATATCCGGTCTTGTTTCTACTTTTCCAGTCATTTTAGATACAATTTTTAAATATTTTATTTTTCGTTATTTAAATCGCGTATCTCCGTCACTTGTAGTGATTTATCATTCAATGAATGATTGAAAAATGATCGAATGGTCCAATTATAATGTTTGTTACTTTGTACATAAGTAAAAGAGCCCAAAATATACTTATTCCTTCTAGCCAACCCGGGGGAGTCCTTCAATATTCCACCCAAATTATTTCAGTATCTAGCAGAATCGTAGATAAGGAACTATACTAGTGACTTAGCAAATTTTATTGTAGAAATTTTTGGGATCAATGATTGGACCATGCAAACTAGAAATACTTTTTCTTGGATAAAGGAAGAGATTATTCGATTCATTTCCGTATCGCTCATCATATATATAATAACTCGGGCACCCATTTCAAAAGCGTATCCCATTTTTGCACAGCAGAGTTATGAAAATCCACGAGAAGCGACTGGCCGTATTGTATGTGCCAATTGCCATTTGGCGAACAAACCCGTGGATATCAAGGTTCCACAAGCGGTACTGCCTGATACTGTATTTGAAGCAGTTGTTCGAATTCCTTATGATCTGCAACTGAAACAAGTTCTTGCTAATGGTAAAAAAGGGGCTTTGAATGTAGGGGCAGTTCTTATTTTACCTGAGGGTTTTGAATTAGCCCCCCCCGATCGTATTTCGCCCGAGATTAAAGAAAAGATGGGAA